TTAGAGTAGAGAATTGAAAAAAAGGGGGGAAAAGAGATCTAAAAGCGCCTTTTCCTTAAATTTCTGGTTGGTACATTTATACCATACCATTCTCTACAGAATTATATTTATACTAGGTATATTATATGTAAATAAGTCGCTATGCTATAAGTCAACTTGTTTCGACGCATGAGTCTCGAATCCGATTGAATCTAAGATGAATGAAGAATTGGTTTACGTTATGGAAGAAAGACATGTATATGTAATATTCGATATTGACTAGTTCTATATGAACTAAAGATATATTTAATTTGCCCTACTACTAGAACTTTCGATGGATATTCTAATATAAGTCCTTGCGTATCCTCTGGGACTGTGAGTTGAATGAATAAACAGATGAAATTAAGAAAAAGATCAAAGAATTCAAAGAATGGTTCGGAACAAAGAAATGGACGGACGGAAGTCGTATGGATTCGCAAAGACTTTGTCGATAAGAATTAAAAAAGAGATATCGAAGTAAAGTAGTTTTGATACTTGTATAAGATTATTACTTCAATTTGTAGTTACTTCGCCTGGATGAATTGTAGCGATGGAATAATTAAGTTAGAATTCATTGGCTGACTGTATTATTAACCATTTATTTTTTTTTATGAGGAACTTATCATGAATCCACTGATTTCTGCCGCTTCTGTTATTGCTGCTGGATTGGCTGTAGGGCTTGCTTCTATTGGACCTGGAGTTGGTCAAGGTACTGCTGCGGGCCAAGCTGTAGAAGGTATCGCGAGACAGCCCGAGGCGGAGGGAAAAATCCGAGGTACTTTATTGCTTAGTCTAGCTTTTATGGAAGCTTTAACAATTTATGGCCTGGTTGTAGCATTAGCGCTTTTATTTGCGAATCCTTTTGTTTAATCTTATAAATTGAATCTTATAAATAAGAAAAAGCAAATTTTTGCATATTTTATTGCCTTGACCCTGTCATTTGCTTTTTCGAATTATATCAAGATTTCCCTTCTACAATTACCTATTCGTTGAGAAAATAACCCACGGGAAGGGCTGATTTGCGGATGAGGAATTAGTATACCTACTTGCTTTCATCCTTCCCGTTTGTAGTCCAAGGAACCCCTTTTAGGTTTTTTAGGAAGGGTTTCAATAAAGGGGGTAATTCGCCATTTATATTATAAATCGAATATTTTTTGACTTTCTTTTTTTATATAATTTATAAACAGAAAAATTTATATTAAAATTTATATATAAATTATATATAAATAAGGGGTGGCAGGGAGATACAAAAAGAACTCTGTTCTTTTTTTTAGTCTATCTATAAGAGGAGATCATATGAAAAATGTAACCGATTCTTTCGTTTATTTGGGCTACTGGCCGTCCGCCGGGAGTTTCGGGTTTAATACCGATATTTTAGCAACAAATCTAATAAATCTAAGTGTAGTGCTTGGGGTATTGGTCTTTTTTGGAAAGGGAGTGCGTGCGAGTTGTTTATTTCAAGAATAGGCTGGACCCAACCAGCTGTACTTTTTCTGTTATAACTAGGAAAGAGAGGTACATGATCTCACGAATGACTTCTGAATAAATAAATCATATGCAAGAACCATAGCATTTCGTGATTCGTTGGTAAATCCACTTTGATTCTCTATCAACCAAAACTATGGGACCATTCACTATGGTTAAAGCTAAATCGTTTGAAGTCCATACGCAGCATGGTACTCTTTCTACCATTATATTAATTGAATCTAGAGAGTCTTTCAAAATGAATAATTTATCAATATAGAACACTCATATGGATAAAATTTTTTTAACCACTTATTAGAAAAATTGGGATTAAATCCCCGTTTTTTATCCAATGCTGAATCGACGACCTATGTATTGTGTATAAAGAAATAAAATATTTTTTGGATTGAAAAAAAAAACAACTTTGCTGACAATTACATAGTTTTTGTGTTTGGTCAGAAGAGTCCTCCGACTTTTTTGGTTTTGTATTAGTGATTGGTTTTGATATTTTTATTTTGGAATATTAAGAGAGAATAGAGGATAGGCTCATTACATTCAAAAAAAGATATGGGGAATTTTGCATAAGTAATTGAGCAGGAGAGCCAAATGAATCGAAAGATTCATGTTTGGTTCGGGAAGGGATCATGGAAGTTTTTAAATGAATGGAAAGAGAATCTACTTTCATTAAGTGATTTATTAGATAATCGAAAACAGAGAATCTTGAATACTATTCGAAATTCAGAAGAACTGCGTGAGGGGGCCGTTGAACAGCTAGAAAAGGCCCGGACTCGCTTACGAAAAATAGAAATGGAGGCCGAGCAGTTTCGAGTCAATGGATACTCTGAGATAGAGCGAGAAAAATTGAATTTTCTTAATTCCACCGCAAAGGCTTTGAAACAATTAGAAAATTACAAAAACGAAACTATTCTTTTTGAACAACAAAAGGCACTTAATCAAGTCCGACAACGGGTTTTCCAACAAGCATTACAAGGGGCTCTAGGCACTCTGAGCAGTTGTT